TTTTGATTGAGTTATTAATATGTTTTTTTGATATTTTGATATAAGGAAAAAAATGAAGAAAGGAAAATAAGGCAGACTAAACAATACTTCTTTGAACTCACCCAATCAAAAAGCCTTCAATTCTTACAAGAGAATAGAAGAAATCATACTTTCATACAATATCTTAATTGAATTATATGTAATGATCAATAAATTAGGTTTAATTCTCTATCCATACGTGCCAAAATCCTAGCAAGAATCTAATCTATTCCATAGCTATTTGGAACTGGAATTGACGAACAAGGAATACCCATATTAGTGTTTAGTAGTTTCAAATAGAAATCTAAATGGGGCGTGGCCAAGTGGTAAGGCAACGGGTTTTGGTCCCGCTATTCGGAGGTTCGAATCCTTCCGTCCCAGAGCAGACTCTTTTTATCTATCAGAATAACGATATCCGAATCTAAATTGCTCTTTTTTTTTTACCAACCTTCTTTGAGTCAAATATTGGAGAAAAAGCGATTCTTGCTTTTGATTTTTAATGATTTCTTAAGATTGGCACTCGAAGAACTGTGAGATTGGAGAATCTATTCTATCGAGTTATTTGAAGATGCAAGGCAGATTCAAAAAGATTAGTTTATTTGTATTATTTGTAATATATAATATTCGTGATATTATTATTAATGAAATTATTAATTTCTTATTAATTAGAATAGAAAAGTTTAATATTAATAAAAGTTCAAAATATATTGTATGAATACAATACAATATGGGGTAATTTGAATTCTTATTGAGGCTTTTTCTTCCTAAATTATCTATTTCTTTCATATAGAAAGAAATTGATTTCATATAGAAGGAAGAAGTATAGATAGATTACTATGTATCGACTGAACCAATGACTATTCATGATTCCATAATTGAATCAATGTTCCAAACTAGAGGAATGTTATGGTAAAACTTCGTTTGAAACGATGTGGTAGAAAGCAACGTGCGACTTGAAGGACATGATCGGCTGTGGATGTCAAAACCCACCACTTTCCATTATGTAGAAATGAAGGTGCTTTTGGCTCGACATCCTTTGTTCTGTTCTATTATAATCCGTCTTTTTGTTGGGTTGTAATGTAAATAGTACAGGATGGAGCTCGAAGAGAAACATCCATTTTTCAGGGGCAAGGATCTAGGGTTAGTTAATGGAAATCAATAAGTTGGAACAACTTCGTAAGTCTATTTTTGATATATAAATCGAAAGGCTCCGATTCAAACTATTTTAAAATCAAAAAGAAAAATTGTTGGAATTGGTAAAACTCTTTCGATCAAAAGTGTGTCATGCGGTAATTAATCGTTCATATGATTCCTTGATAGAAAGAAAAAAAGAGAGAAAAAGGGGCATGTTGCTGCCATTTTTGAAATGATTAAATATCGCCGAAGTAATGTCTAAACCCAATGATTCAAGGCAAAGATAAAGGATCCTAGAACAAGGAAATACCCTTTTCAATTGTCTCAACAACTAGATAAAAATGAGGAATCGAAATCGATTCTAAACGAGACAAACAAAAAAGGGGTTAGAGACCACTCAATAAAAGAAAGAATGCCTAAGGATTTTTTTGAGCATTTTGAGAGTTATTTGACTTGAGTTATGAGAGTACGAATGCTTTTTTCTTCTTTTTTTTCGAAAAAAAAAAGACGGGTTTAAATGTCTAATTGATTTGCTGGGTTTATGGATCTTTTTGACATTCTAATTCCATACATTAGAATCCCATACATAGACATAACTTTTAATCATTTTTTTCTCGAGCCGTACGAGGAGAAAACTTCTTATACGTTTCTAGGGGGGGTATTATTTAACTACATCTATCCCAATGAGCCGTTTATCGAATCGTTGCAATTGATGTTCGATCCCGAAGAGAGGGAAGAGATCTTCGAAAGGTGGGTTTTTATGATCCGATAAATAATCAAACCTATTTAAATGTTCCCGCTATTCTCTATTTCCTTGAAAAAGGAGCTCAACCCACAGGAACTGTTCATGATATTTTAAAGAAGGCGGGGGTTTTTATGGAACTTAGTCTTAATCAAACAAAATTCAATTAATGAAATACAAAAAAGAGGGTGTGGATGACTCATATCTAGCTTTGTATAAATTTTTCTTTATTATTTCCTCCCCCCTCTTTTGTTCTATTCCTACTTTTTTATTTATTATTCGTATTTCTTATTGCTTTGCTACTATAGAATATTGCTACTATAGAATACCGTGTTCTATAACAGATTTTATTGAGCTAATTTTATTGATATAAAATATAGAGAAAAAAGATCAATTGAATAAATGAAGTAATTGCATAAAAAAAAATAAGATAAAATAAGATAAAAAAAACAGATAAAATAACATATAAAAATAGAAAATATTAATAATAATTAATAATAACAAAAAATTGACTTAATTCTTTTTTTCATTGTATTTTTTTATAGTCTTTTTTATATTCTTTATTCTTTTCTCAACATTTATATTCAAAATTTACAATCATATTGA